TGGACCGATTCTTGAATACCCGTTATAGTAGAATATTCATGGGGGACGTTCTCAGATTTTACACGTGTGATACATGTTCCTTCTATTTCTCCAAGCAAAGCTCTTCGCATCGCAATGCCTATTGTGTCGGCTTGGCCTTTCATAAGTGGAGACAGAATAAAGCGCCCATAATAAAGACGTTTACTGTCTGTTCTTGATTCAACACACTTCCACTGTAGTGTCCGAGTAGATACTGTTACTTTCTCTCGAACCATAGTAATATTATTTTATTTGATTGAATTATTTATTTCTCTTGTTTCTCTTGAAATTTCTTCACTGTTCATTTCTACACACGTCTTTTTTTCGGAGGTCTACAGCCATTATGTGGCATAGGGGTTACATCCCGTACAAAAGTTAATAGTATACCACTTCTACGAATAGCTCGTAATGCTGCGTCTCTCCCGAGACCGGGACCTTTTATCATGACTTCTGCCCGTTGCATACCTTGATCTACTACTGTACGAATAGCATTTGCCGCTGCAGTTTGAGCGGCAAAGGGTGTCCCTCTTCTCGTACCCTTGAATCCACAAGTACCGGCCGAGGACCAGGAAACCACCCGACCCCGTACATCTGTAACTGTGACAATGGTATTATTGAAACTTGCTTGAACATGAATAACTCCCTTTGGTATTCTACGTGTACTCTTACGTGAACCAATACGTACATTCCTACGTGAACCAGTTCTCGGTATAGCTTTTGCCATATTCTATCATCTCATAAATATGAGTCAAAAATATATGGATATATCCATTTCATGTCAAAACAGATTCCTTATTTGTACGTTGAGCCCTTTAGTGAGTCTGATTATCCTTGTCTTTGTTTATGTCTCGGGTTGGAACAAATTACTATAATGCGCCCCCGCCTACGGATTAGTCGACATTTTTCACAAATTTTACGAACGGAAGCTCTTATTTTCATATTTGTCATTCCTTATCTTAATTCTGAATCTACTTCTTGGTAGAAAATAAGTTTCTTGAAATTTTTTATCTCGAATCGTATTGAATAAAAACCACCTAATCTTTCGAATCCTTGTTTCGGAGTCGATAAATTATACGTCCTCTGGTTGAATCATAACGACTTACTTCAATTTTGACTTTATCTCCTGGCAGTATCCGTATAAAACTACGTCGAATCTTTCCCGAAACATAACCTAGAATCAGATCTTCATTATCTAACCGAACCCGGAACATGCCATTGGGAAGCGATTCAGTAATTAAACCGTCATGAATCCATTTTTGTTCTTTCATTCCAGGTCAAGCCCCCTTGAAGTATCAACTAAGGGAGGAGAAACAATATTAGACAACTCACCCCCTTGCTTTTTTTTTTTACAAATAGGAAGAGGTTTCGGATCCCATTTGGATATTAAATGGATTACCATATATAACACAAAATTTCTCCGCCGATTCCTTCTAGTCGAGCCTCCCGGTCTGTCATTATACCTCGAGAAGTAGAAAGAATTACAATTCCCATTCCACCTAAAACTCTCGGAATTCGTTGAGAGTTAGAATAGATTCGTAGACCGGGCCGACTGATCCGTTTTAAATTTAAAAAATTTCTATAGGGTCTTTTTCTATTCCTTCTATGTCGGAGGGTTAAAACAAAAAAATATTTGTTTTTTTCTCGATGTTTTCTGACGTTTTCGATAAAACCTTCTCGGAAAAGTATTTTTACAAAATTTTCAGTAATATTAGTAGATGCTATGCGAACAACTCTTTTTCTATCCATATCAGCATTTCGTATAGAGGTTATTATCTCAGCAATAGTGTCTCTACCCATGATGAACTAAAATTATTGGTGCCTCAAAATTGGATATAATCAACATGTTTTTCTTTTTTTTTTTTATTGGTTTATGAATATAAATTTTTCAAGGTATATGCATGAGACACAATCTACGAATTAATCTAGTTCTTAATCTATTTCTTTCAAATACCCCAAAGATATCACGATCTCATTTTATTTTATAATACCTCGGGAGCTAATGAAACTATTTTAGTAAAATTTAATTGTCTCAATTCCCGGGGGATTGCACCAAAAATTCGAGTTCCTTTTGGATTTCCTTCTTGATCAATCACAACTGCAGCATTGTCATCATATCGTATTATCATACCGCTGTCACGTTTAAGTTCTTTACAGGTACGAACAATTACAGCCCTGACTACTTCTGATTTTTCTAGGGGCATATTAGGTACTGCTTCTTTGATCACAGCAACAATAACGTCACCAATATGAGCATATCGACGATTACTAGCTCCTATGATTCGAATACACATTAATTCTCGAGCCCCACTGTTATCCGCTACATTTAAATGGGTCTGAAGTTGAATCATATCAATTTTTTAGTCTATTCTTCCAATGCAAAGGATGAAGAAAATAAAAGAAATATTGTTTGTCCAAAAAAAGAAACCTGCGGTTTTGTTTCATCCCCAAGACTCATTTCTTGCGGTTCTACATTTTTATCCCG